CTTCCATTGAGTCTCTGCACCTATCCTATTTCTTTTTGAACTTAAACAGGATTTGGCTCAGGATTGCCCTTTTTTTTTCCAGGGTTTCTCTGAATTTGAAAGTTATCACTTAGTAGGTTTCCATACTAAGGCTCAATACAATTAAGTCCGTAGCGTCTACCGATTTCGCCATATCCCCTTTTTGTTTTGAGATTAGGATCTCATTATAATGGTCTTCCCCTTTTTTTTTTTCTTTCATTTCGTTTTTTGCAGAACCCGTTGAATTTATTAGATATAGCTAGCGATTCTTATATCGAATCGTGTTTCTTTTCTTTCCCCTATTTGATTTCTTACCTATTCTTATCTTCGTTCGTCTCTATTGGGGACTCCCTTTTTTTTATTTGGTCCAATCAGAAAAGATTCTATCATTTCTGTATTCGCAATTCAATATAGACAAGTGTATACTACATAACATATACACGCCTCTTGTACTCCGATTTTTCTCAGGCAATTTGTGGAATACTCGAACGGTCGATTCTTTTTGTCTTAACTTCCGCCTTTCTGAATGAAAACAAAAGATCGGAGTGTCTCATTATGGTATGGCTTGCATTTATATGGGTTGCATCTTTCTCTTATCCGTTTCGTATACTTTAAAGCAAGATTCTATATAACCAGATAAGCATAACATAACGAAAAAAACTAAAAAAGAAAAAAAAATTCGAATTAATTAGTCTAAAACTTTTTTAGTCTAAAAAAGTTTAATTATAAAAAGTTTCATTTTTGAAATTGATTAGTTCATTTAGACTATTTAATTTAGACTGAGAATATCTATATCTTCTTTTAATGTATGATTTATCTTAACAATGGTAATTAATATATTATTTATCTTCCAATGGATATTATAATATAATATAATATCTCAGATAACTATCTAAAAGATAAAAAACTAAGATAGTGAATAGATGAGATCCTAATAGTTTGCTGAATTCCTATGTATACAAAATTTCTAGTATTTGAGCCTGCTTAGCTCAGAGGTTAGAGCATCGCATTTGTAATGCGATGGTCATCGGTTCGATTCCGATAGCCGGCTTTCCCTATTTCTTTTGTTTGATTTTTTACATAATTGACAATGTTAAAATAAAAAAACATAGAAAAAGCTTCTTCTCCCTTTGCCTTCCAAATGTCGCTGGCTTGTTTATTTAGATCTTTTCAGAACAAAGCGGAAACCCCTTTTGATTTAATATATCGATATCGATATTCTATTTCCATATATACTTAATACTCGATTTAAGTTATATTTATCTAATAGCGTAATAGATAATTTTTTTTTTAATTTCTGTTATTTATCTATTTATTATTTCTATATTTATATAGAAGAATTTCTAAAGAATCTATATCTTTTTTGTATGGAATACAATAGGAATACTACAATCTATATATAATTAATAATTCAATATAATTAATAATTAACTAATTAAATAAATATTAATAAAAAATGAATACAAATACAAAAATAGAAAAAAAAATGGATATTGATCCAAATTATCTCATTAATATTTGTAGTACAATACTTCAGCGGATTTCGCTTCATTTAGTTCAGTTTTAATTTTTTTATGAAATTTCAATCAAATTCATAAGGGAGTATTTATGTCACGTTACCGAGGGCCTCGTTTCAAAAAAATACGCCGTCTGGGGGCTTTACCGGGACTAACTAGTAAGAGGCCTAAAGCCGGCAAAAACCAATCCCGCCCCGGGAAAAAATCTCAATATCGTATTCGCTTAGAAGAAAAACAAAAATTGCGTTTTCATTATGGTCTTACAGAACGACAATTACTTAAATACGTTCGTATAGCCAGAAAAGCAAAAGCGTCAACAGGTCAGGTTTTACTACAATTACTTGAAATGCGTTTGGATAACATCCTTTTTCGATTGGGTATGGCTTCAACTATTCCTCAAGCCCGCCAATTAGTTAATCATAGACATATTTTAGTTAATGATCGTATAGTAGATATACCAAGTTATCGCTGCAAACCCCGCGATATTATTTCTGCGAGGGATGGACAAAAATCTAGAGCTCTGATTCAAAATTATCTTGATTCAGCGATCCCTGAGGAATTACCAAAGCATTTGACCCTTCACACATTACAATATAAAGGATTAGTCAATCAAATAATAGATAGGAAATGGGTCGGTTTGAAAATAAACGAATTGCTTGTCGTAGAATATTATTCTCGTCAGACTTAAACCTAACTGAAAAAAAGGTTTGGACAAATTTGCCCCTTTTCGACTAACTTAAGGTTAAGTAAAGGAATACAACACAAGTAAAAGGAAAGGGTTTTGATTCGGGGATTTTTCTCACATTCATGGATCATAGATGATAAGTAGGGTTCAGTCCCTGTCGTCCAGTATTTTCCGTATCACAGAGATTCGAAATAGAGAATCTATATAAAAGAAAGGTCTAACTCTTTTGTATCGCTTTTTAGTTAATACATTGTGGTCAATTACATTTGTGAATTAGGTGAAGGGGCGGAAAGAGAGGGATTCGAACCCTCGGTAAACAAAAGTCTACATAGCAGTTCCAATGCTACGCCTTGAACCACTCGGCCATCTCTCCTACATAATGATTATGGCCGATACCCCCAGCGAATAGCGAGTTATTCATATTAGACTGCTCGATAGGTACGGACAATCAATTCGAACTATTCGGCTAAAAATAAAGAGAAGGTTTTTTTGTGAAAGGACTGTTAAAATGTTAAAGTTAAAAGTAATACAATTACAATAAAGATATACATTTATTGATGTTTACTGATGAGGGTACTCATATCTTTTTTTAGAATGTTTATACTCAATGAATTGGAACGAATCAAATCAATAAATTGGTTTATCTTTTTTTTTTATTATTATTATTAGGTTTAACGGATACCTTTCAAATTCATAATTCTCTTTAAACTTGAAGTGAATTCCCTTTCTATAATTTAGAATTTCTATAAGAATTCTAAAATTCTTTTCCATTTTTATATCTCTCAACAATAACCCCTTACTCCATAGATCTATTAAAAATTCATAAATCATCTCAGGGATTTTGATATATATTTGATTATATTGTGTATACCTTTTATGCACAAAACACAAAGGGGGCCCGTTATTCTATTTTCATGTTATGATTATTCGATTCTTTTTCCTCTTTCGACCATAATCAAAACTTCTCAAAATTTCCTATTCTATCCTAAATCCCAATCTTATACTAAAACAAAAAGAGAAATTTGAAGTAGAGGGGTACCCCTTTTTTTAATTGGTCCGTTTTTATGTTATTTCGTACTGTACACTTCCTTTATTTGTGAGATCATTTTCTTACGAGGGGTAATGAAAAGAGTTATAGAAAGGATTGCTACCTATGCCTAGATCGCGGATAAATGGAAATTTTATTGATAAGACCTTTTCAATCGTAGCCAATATCTTATTACGAATAATTCCGACAACTTCAGGAGAAAAAGAAGCATTTACTTATTACAGAGATGGTGCGATTTGATTATTTTTTTATTTATCGTTCTCGGTCTTAGGAAAACGACACGCGATTCGGAATAGAAAAAAAACTATTGAATGAAATCTAAGAAAAAAAAGAAATTCACGCTTGTTGAAGGTGAAGTTTATAAATAAAACAATTCCTTCTGTCGTGTATCCCCGATTAATGCAACCTCGGATGCTTGGATTGTTGATTCTAGTATTGAGCGAAAGGTTACACCTATTATGTATGGGTATATATTGCCAGTCAACCCTATCACACTAATACCAATAGGCGGCATAGAGGAAGAAGCACTACGCCGAGGAATCAACTACACGAAAACTTTGTTATTTGTTATAAAGACTCCTTTTCTTTATCGGGATCGGGGCTAAGAAAAAAATGGTTGGGACAACAAAATCCATCTCGTTCGTACTTTGGATACCCATATAACCATCGAAGACTGTTGAAGTGACTAATTCCTGAAAATTAAGGAGCGGTGAGAACAAAGAAATTGCTGGAGTTTCCATTTTTATCTAGTACCAACAAATACGCTTAATGTTAAGAAAAGATCTTTTGCAAGAGGGTTGGCTAAAGATTTCTTGTAAAAAAATTAGCCCCGCTCGGTTCATAATGACAATACTTCGACCTTTTTGAATTTCATGGATTATTCTCATTATGCACATAAAGGAGGAGCCGTATGAGGTGAAAACCTCACGTACGGTTTTGGAACGGAGGATTCTTTGAATAGAATGACGACCGTAACGGATGTCAGCTCAATCCCAAGGAAATTATGCGGAAGCGTTACAGAATTATTATGAAGCTATGCGCCTAGAAATTGATCCCTATGATCGAAGCTATATACTCTATAACATAGGCCTTATCCACACAAGTAACGGAGAACATACAAAAGCTTTAGAATATTATTTTCGAGCACTAGAACGAAACCCGTTCTTACCACAAGCTTTTAATAATATGGCTGTGATCTGTCATTACGTGCGACTATCTCCACTATAGAAAGAAAAAGGGAAAGAAAGAGCAAATACACTACTAAATACTAGAAAAAAGGGTTTTCTACATATTGCATCGTCCAAAAAACGATTTTTATCAGCTGTAGCAAAAGAAGAAACCTCATAGAAGTCAAAATATGAAGAAATAGATAGGCCTAGAGACTTTATTCTATGGATAGCAGATCTAATTGATAGAGGAAGCACCGTAAAGATCAATTAGCGAGTTTTTGAGCCGATACAATAACAACTGCTTTTTTATGTCATGATATGAGATAAAAATTAGGAATCCACTTATGTAATAGAGCCGATCCCCTAAGGTATGGAGCAGCGGTGTAGCATCAGATCCCAAAGACAGTAAGTCTTTTTCATGAGCAAGAAGTCTTTTTCAAGGATTCTATATTAATTTCTATATGAGATGAAACCGAGATAGTTACCTTTCAGAAAAATCTAACGATACTTTATTTTTCTAAAGGTGGGAGAAAAGATAAAACTTATTATTAATTTGAAGTTTG